AGACATATTTGTTCATCACTCAAAGGACCTATTCGTAAGAATTTTGCTTTAGTCACTTGGTCTTCCTTTTGTATTTAGGATTTTTTTTTACGAATTTATTCAATCTATAAATAAAATATGATAAAGACCAATCATTATTAAGACAATAAACCCATTGTTACGTTTCCGCATCAAAGCGAGATATACTACTTAATTTAATTCTTTTTTCATTTAATGCCTATTGGTGTTCCAAAAGTACCCTTTCGAAGTCCTGGAGAGGAAGATGCATCTTGGGTTGACGTATAGTGCGACTTGTCAGATATATTGGGTCATATGGGATTTCCCCGTTCTCTCCCCCGATCGAGATATCCTCTCTTTCACCCCAAAAAAGATTGATTGAATCAGCAAAAATTTGGAGCGTGAAGTGTAATGAAGTGTAATTAGATCTTTTTTTTGGGGAGGTATCCAGATTCATATTATCAATTTACAATAATTTATGGTTGGCTTGGTTGGACCAATAAAATGAAGCATCCAGGCTCTGTTTAGAAAAAAACCCAATTGGTAATATATCTACGATTACTACTTCTATCAGATATTTGTATTTGCTGGAAAACATGAAATAAATTGAAGAAAAAGAAAAAAGAAGTCGTAGCAAAAAGACGTGGTATTGGAGGATTTGTGCTATATGTGCAAATCCAAATCGGGTAGATCTTTACTCGGAGTAGAACAGAAACCTAAAAGAATTGAAGAAGCCCATTCAGAAACAAGAAAATTACATCGCGATTTGGATTCGATCTCGATGAAAACAATACATCAATGAGAAGTTAGTTCAATAAGTGTTTAGTACATTATTCTTTTTTTATAATATAATATGGATTAATATAGATAAACGGGTCAAAAATCGTCTTTCTTGAAAAATGTAAGAAAAAGACCTTTCGTTAGAAGTTCGAAAAAGTCTGCTATGAAAAAAGAAAGAGAGTTGAAATCTACACATTGATTCTTTTTCGCGATTTTTGGTGAACCGTATGCATCAAAAGATGCATGTACGGCTCCTAAGGGATAAAATTTTATCCTAATCAACCGACTTTATCGAGAAAGACTACTTTTTTTAGGTCAAGGGGTTGATAGTGAGATATCGAATCAACTTATTGGCCTTATGGTATATCTCAGTATAGAGGATGATACCAAAGATTTGTATTTGTTTATAAATTCTCCGGGCGGATGGGTAATACCCGGAATAGCTATTTATGATACTATGCAATTTGTGCAACCAGATGTACAGACAGTATGCATGGGATTAGCTGCTTCAATGGGATCTTTTATTCTCGCAGGAGGAGAAATTACCAAACGTCTAGCATTCCCTCACGCTTGGCGCCAATGAGTCTTTTATTTGATAAAAAAAAAGAAGACTATGCCTTCGCCATATGAATATTAAGTAATAATAGCATGGCACTTCGAATTCGATATGCGAAATTTTTTCAAAACCATTCGATTATGTATCGAAAGAGTAGTATGAGAAAAGGGGTATTTCCGATTTTATCTGATCTATCAGGAGCCTATTTCAGCGTCACAAACTTTTTTGTTTTCACACCGGAAAGCTTTTAACAATATTTATGTTATGAAAGAATATGAAAATAAAAAAAAACAAGATTTTTTTTACTTATATAACTTATATATATTTTATATATTTGAAAAAAAAAAAAAGAAACTTTGGGATTGCTGAATAACAGACGAAATAATAAAGCAACGGAGCCATCATAGTATTTTTTAACTACTCCAAAACAAAAAAAAGGAAGGGTGGTTATTGGATCATTTACCGATCTAGGTCTGATAGACCCTCTCCATTTTTTATTTCTTCGATGGAAGGTAAAAACCAATTCCATAGTAGAGCCGTATGCAATACGCAAAAGATGCCTGTACGGTTGTTCAATTCTATCTTTGTTTTTTATTATTCTTTATCTCTCGCCTTATCGTGCGAGATAGAGGAACCTTTTATTATGTTATATCGTCAGGGTAATGATCCATCAACCCGCAAGTTCTTTTTATGAGGCACAAACGGGAGAATTTATCCTGGAAGCGGAAGAACTACTGAAACTGCGTGAAACTATCACAAGGGTTTATGTACAAAGAACGGGCAAACCTTTATGGGTTGTATCCGAAGACATGGAAAGGGATGTTTTTATGTCAGCAGCAGAAGCCCAAGCTCATGGAATTGTTGATCTTGTAGCGGTTGAATAAAAAATTAGCAGAGATTCCGCGCAAATACACAATTTGAGATTTTATCTTCTTACCGGATTTAATATAATATCTCTATTAATTAATCTATTAATATAGAATATAAGTAATTCATAATCATCGGGTTAGGATTGATCTAAACCAGCTCATTATGTATACGATTCAACATGCCAACTATTAAACAACTTATTAGAAACACAAGACAGCCAATCAGAAATGTCACGAAATCCCCCGCCCTTCGGGGATGCCCTCAGCGACGAGGAACATGTACTAGGGTGTATGTGCGACTCGTTCCGATCATGGACTAAGACAAAAGAGAGGAAACAAATTATTCCAGTATCAGTGATCGGTTAGGATAGAATGGAAGAACTCCATTCACTATCTTAAAAAAGAATCTATTAATAATATATATCCTTCTATTGTTTATCAAATTTATGGTTTCCGTTGGTGCAAATCCAATCACCTCAATTTGCAATTTCAGATGAGAAAGACTTCCCCATTGGTAGCAACTGCTTATCCATTAAGCAGGGGAAATCCTATTTCCAAATTAAAAAGCGGAAAGATTATGCCCTTCTTCTTGCAAGAACGGACTAACAGGGTCAGCTACCCAGCTAATCTTCATACTTAAATACCGTTACTGTATAGTTAGATTTCGTTGTGAAAGACCTATTACTAGCTATTTCATGGGTAGAGCCAAAGAGTGTGAACTGTACAAGTTAACAATAGCATTGATTAAATGAGAGAAGGGGCTCCGGTGTATAGAGAGGACCTCACCGTTTAAGAAGTAACCATAGAAACGATGGAATCCACTATTTCTTTATCCATTTCTATTTAATTGAATATGTTTTTTTGATACCTAGTATCAACAGAATTTCTTATTTCGAGGTTAAATGCTTAGAAATAAAAAGAAAAAATCGTGGTTGGGAAGGTTATAGTAGCAAAAGCCATTGGAATTTTTTATTTTATACATTGGAAGAATCCGTTTTTATTATTAATAGACTAGTAAAGGGAAAAGAATAACTGAAAGAAAAGAAATCAAATAGTTATTCATCAAAGAATTAATTATTCATCAAAGTCTCATTTATTCAATGACCAGAATTAAACGAGGATATATAGCTCGGAAACGTAGGACAAAAATTCGTTTATTTACATCAAGCTTTCGAGGGGCTCATTCAAGACTTACTCGAACTATTACTCAACAGAAAATAAAAGCTTTGGTTTCGGCTCATCGGGATAGAGATAGGAAAAAAAGAGATTTTCGTCGTTTGTGGATCAGTCGAATAAATGCAGTAATTCGTGAGAATCGAGAAAAGATATACTATAGTTATAGTAGATTAATGTATAATCTGTACAAGAGGCAGTTGCTTCTTAATCGTAAAATACTTGCACAAATAGCTATATTAAATAGGAATTGTCTTTATATGATTTCCAATGAGATCATAAAATAAAAATTCCCCGGAGACTGAACTCCGGGAAGGTAGAGTAGAGATTTGTATGATAAAATAGAATCATATGATAAAGTCGTCAAAATGAACAACCACGTTCAATAAAAAAAGATTTATTCTTCTTCACCGATTCCCTTTTTTCTTACATACAACACGATAATCCAAATTGGATTGTCGTAGTTTTCGAACAAAACATCAATCCACATTTGATTTGAGTTTAGATTGGAATTTGAATTCAATTGAAAAGTAACCCTATTTTTTTTTTGTTTTAAGACCTGTAGTTCTAACGGCCGACTCGCTTTTTTCAAATTGTTTTTCATTATTAAGAAAAGGTAACGAAGATAAAATACGAGCTTGTTTTATAGCAATCGTGATTAATCGTTGTTGTTTTAAGGTCAATCTATTCACCCGTCTAGATAATATTTTTCCTTGTTCACTAATAAATCGACTAATTAAACTCATGTTTTTATAATCAATTCGATCCCCCGATTGGATCGGGGGCAAACGCCTACGAAAAGATCGCTTGGATTTAAGAAAGAGTCGCTTAGATTTATCCATAGTTTGTTTATTCCTTATCCCGAAAATCCTATTTCTTACAAAATAGGATTTGTTTTGTTTCTATTTTTTTTTTATTCTTATATTCTTATTTTGAAATATTTAAATATATGTTATATATACAATTTCTAATAGAATTTAGAACAATATCAAAAAATATATCATTTTTCATGTTCCTTGGAGGGGTGACACACAAGCGATCAATTTTCTCTATTTCTTTATCTCCCCGTGAATCGTATGTTTGCAACAACAGGGACAGAACTTTCTCAATTCCAATCGACTAGGCGTATTGTGTCGATTCTTTTGAGTAATATATCTGGAAATACCCGTTGATTTCTTATTAACACTGTTTCGAACACAACTGGTACATTCCAAAATAACCCTTATTCGGATATCTTTACCCTTGGCCATGAACCTCCTTTGGGTTTTTGATTCACTTAACTCTTCTATTTTACGATTCGAAGCGAAAAGGAACGAAAAAAAATAATAGAAGTTGCTAACTCGAAATCAAATTATGAAGGATCTCGTTACAATCAATATAGTATAGTAATAATTAAGTAATACAATGATTTCTAACTATATTTAGAATCACAGTACAGTATTTCAGTTTTCATTTAAGTATCCTGTATGATATTGTTGCCCCGCCCTAGCCATTCCATTTCCATTTCTATTTCTGGTCTCACCCTATTATTTAATAGAAATATTTAATAGAAATGGAATTGATTATTAATTGAATTTGGAATCCCTTTTGAATTAAATTCAATTGAAGGCTGGACCGAATTACGA